AATGTCACTCGATTATTATCAAACTGGCTGCAATCCTTTTCTGTCCGTGAGGATCCCGCCAGAGCGCCTTCTACTTCTAATAGGCCATGAACTAGATCAGAATCATTCTCAACGAATCCATAAGAAGTGATCCTATTTTTTTCACCGGATCCGGGTGAAGACCAAAGATCTTGAGCGACCGATCCGGCAGAACAACTCAAAAGATAAAGAAGTATCGTTAATTTCTTCATGCTCGTTCCAAGTTTGAAGTACCATTTGTACAAATAGGAATCTCCTTCCTTACATGATTTCTTCTTCATATAGATAGATATAGGATCTATGGGGCAATTACTTAGAAGTACATTTTGTGCAACAGCCCTTCCTATCTGATAGAAAAAGACCCCATGATCCTGAACCGATCTTACCTGGGATCGCAAATCCCAAGTTTGTCTATGAAGAGCGGATCTAATTGTATTAGTTTCTATAATTGATTTCTTCTGTGTAATACTAATTGATAGGGCCTCATTGATAAGTGCTACAAGATCTCGTGCATTGGAACCCATGGTTATGGACCCGAATCCGTTAGTATGGAACATTTTCTTTTCCAAGTGAAATCCCCTAGTATATGAAAGAATGAAAAAGTGCTTTCGTTGTTGTGGAATAAGAAGCCTTCGTATCTTAATGCATGTATTTAATTTATTCGGAGCTATTAGAGCGGGATCCACTTTTTGGGGAATATGAGTCGAAGCAATAACAAGAATATTTCTAGTGGAACATCTTTCACAATCCCTGGAGAGATAGTTCTCTACTAGACCGAGGGATAAGTAATTCGACTCATTCACATACAGATCATGAATGTTTGGAATCCATATTATGCAAGGAGACATTGCTTTTGCTAATTCGAATTGAAGGGTGATATCAAATCGGCCTATTTTCGGCGTCATATACATAGTTAGCACATTCGTCATAGTTAGCAGCTCCGTATCAAGGTCATCATCAATATCGTCACTATCATCAATATGGATATCGTCACTATCATCAATAAGATAATCTTTAGGCTTGTCATCCAGGAACTTGTTCGGAAATAACGTAATGAAAGGAACATAGGAGTTTGCCGCTAGGTTTTTGACCAAACAGGATCGTCCAGTTCCTATAGAACCTATCACTAAAATACCCCTAGAAGGGGATAGGGCTAAGCGGAGCGAAAAGGGTTTTCCATGAGATGGGAAATGAAAACTATTAGCCCCACACGAGGTTTGTGAATAAGTGATTGTCTGATAATGAGCAAGGAATATCCGTCTTTCCGCTAAACAGAATCTATTGAACTCATAATTCATTAGATACTTTTTCTGAATGTCAACTAAGTATCGTAAGTAAATTGATCCCGGTTGTTCAATCATTTGATAACCAGAGTCATTCTTTGATAAAGGATCACTATGAGTCAGACTCAATAGAATTTGATCCATCCTTTTTTCTGTCATTAAGGTGGAGAACTGAACCAAGAATTCTCTTTCTTCATCATCAATCGAATCACTGTTCGCGACCCAGGATTCCATTTTATCATCAATCCAATCACCGTTCACATTTTTTCTTTTTCTTATCAATGAATAGATCTCTTTACTTGTACGACTTAGATGTCTCGTATTTCTCGAAAAAGTGATTCGATTGATGGGATTTGGTATGATACTTATGAGATCGATGAGATTTCTATTCAAATATTTCTTCTTAGAACATATTGATTTGACCCCATAAGTGGGACCACCACCCAATAGCATGTTGCCACCAGAAGCAGAACCCCGTATCTCTTCCAGAGCAACTAGAAAGAGATTCTTTAACCAAAAAGAATTCAGTTCAGATGTAGGATACCTATCCAGAAGTTTTCGCAACTCAATCATGTATGATGGAATCATCAAAGATTTTATCTTTTCTAACTCTGTCTGTAACTCACTAGAGGCTCGGGAAAAAAAGAGAAGATGGATACGAACGAGATATCCAGCAACAAGAAGAAGGAAAAGGATTGAATAGAGGAACTCCCAAGCATTTCTTGATCTCAGATGTGCCCATATCAATGGAACGGGTGACTCATTATTTCGATGAATCATTTCTTCGGACAGAAGAAGATTCTGTAAACACTTATTCGAAATCTCACTTATCAGAGTCCATTGTGGAAGAATCCTCTGAGGAATTGGCCATGATATATCTGATCCATACATAATATCATGAAAAATGGATACAAATTTTTGACTGCTACTTAGTATTGGCAATGGGTCTGAAAAAGTATCTAAAAGGGCGAAATTTAGATATTTGCACCCTGTCGAAGTAAGGAACCATGGCATATATGTTTGGAACAGATTCCATTTTGAGAGATTTGAAAAAGCACTATCTCGTTGAAAGGTTCCATACATCTGCCCTTTCTCAACGTATTTCTTTAGACAAAGACTCCGTTTTTTCCTCTTTCCGGATGGTAAATATTTCTCAGAACATGGAGTGTGAATCAAACCCATGTTTGAATTGAAACTGAGATACTGATGCAAGTTCTTCCCTTCTGAATCAGATAGATTCATATCTGAAAGAGGCCGACAATAAGTTCTTTCAAAATTGACTATTTGTTCCTCTCTTAGAAATGTTGCAGAAATGTCTGCGATCGAGTAAATAGCTCTACGAACGAACGGATCGGATCGAATTGGAAAATGGAAAGATTTGTACAAGTTATACGTTTCATCACCACTTTGTAGAAAATCGTTAGGTATGAATATATCAGATACCTGTGACTCGATTGCCGAAATAGTCTCTCTCTCCAAAAAAATATGTTTTTTTTTACCGACGCACAAAGAAAATATTTTGTTGCGAATGAACAAGATATTGAGGAATTGTCCATATGTAAGATCATCATTATGGATACGGGTCTTTTCCACAGAAAAAGGGAATCTTTTGTTACAATAGAACCAGAAGTGATGTGGATCATTCAAGAATCGAAGTCGATTTGCTTTATAAAAAGAAGATATCAATGAACTTCTATGAAATGGTTTCACGGGATTCAGCCAATTGTCTCGATCGTGGGATATCATTGAGAAATAGGAATCCGTGTTATCAAAGGATTTTCCGCAATTATTTCTAGTATGGAATGAGTCAATCATCCACTTTGGTATCTTTTTGAACAAAAATGGTAATATTGTTCCTCCATTGATCAAGAATTTCGGTCTTTGGGAAGTATCACGATCATCCAATAAGAAGGGTTTCAATTTATTCAAATGAACGACTTGAACACCTATTGATTCTAACAACTGATTGCAGGGTTGATCATTCGGACTTTTCAATTCATAGATGTGGATCTCGGACCTATGAATGGGGGTATTCCCGATACTCACAAAGAAAAAGGGAAGTGATTTGGACAAAAAGGGAAGTGACTTGGACAAAAAGAGAAATGACTTGGACAAAAAGAAACGAAGTGACTTAGACAAATCTTGTTTGTCGATAGCCTCGGACCAATCAATCGAATATTGATTCATACGTAATCGATCGAACACTACTTGAAAACGGTTCTTCTGTTCAGAAACGAAATGTTCCAAATGTTCCTGTAAATTCTTGCTCCCATTGGACCATTTGTATCTATATGCATCAGGATCCCGATTCATGGATCTCTCGGTTCGAGAAATAAGAGGATCAAACCATTTCTTCTGACTCTTTTTCAAATTCAATAAATGTTGGTTGATCGTATATTTCATTATAGTTATATGATTCAGAGTATCATTTCCTATTTGATCCCTTTGAATTCCATATTCGAAGTTGCGATTGGATCGATTCATTAAAAAGAATCGATTCGATACATTTCTTATGTACCCATAGATGCTATATTGGATTTGAATCAGATTTCGGATCAATCTATATTGATTGACTGCCTCCATGATGTTGTTGCTAGCAAATACCGCTGTTTTTAGTTTTGGATCTTCCAAATCATTCCCGCAGTAGATCCGGACCGATTTTTTTCTGATCCTTCGATTGAATACCTCATTCAAGAATTTTTTTTGATCCAACCCGTAGGAATCAATAGAAAAGGCAAATCCCCTATGATACACCAGATCCGACTCGGTTATTGATAGAGTGAATAGATCTGCCATTTCTTGAAATCTCTCTTCTGATTCAAAATCGTGGTGTAACGTGTATCCCCCTTTGTTCCGGTTATGGAATAGATGAAATAAATCCAAAAATGGATTTTTTTTCAAGAATGAAATCTTATTGGAACTGTCCATATCTGGTTCATCCTTCGGAACCATATCACATCCCGGATCTGATGAAATAGGATGAATTGAGACGGTATTTTGTAAATACGTAATTATCTTGAATATATCAACCATTTCTTTATTTTCCGATCGCCTGGAAGGGACAAAAGAAACATCTTGTTTTTTCTTCCAAAATTTCTGATCTCTAGTAGACCTCTCAGTAGGATTCGAACCCAGATGAAGTTCTGACCATCTGTCAGAGAAAAAAGAACGAATTGATCTTGTAGGATTCCGAAGAAATTCTTCGATTTCTTTCGGAAGCAGATGATTATTCATCTGCTTCTCACGTTTCGTGAATAGCCGGGACATTGAGGAAGATCCAAAAAGGCATTTCGGGAATCGATCTGATTCTATCTCTGTTCGTTCCGTTTGAAGAAAGGAAGGATCCCAAAGAATCGATCTTTCTTCTAGTTGCTGAATCTCTGTTTGATCGATCAATGTGTGATATTCTGAATCCTCATTTCTAATGGAATCGAAATGATCTCTGGATTGATCAGAGGATCCTTTCGATTGGCTAGAATCCGTTACTTGAACGAAAATAGATCTTGTGGAATCATATTGAATATTTGACAATACATTCCGTACCCTGCTAAAAAACCGATCCTTGTTTACCAACCACACATTGTCTAACCAAATCCAATTCTCTCTCGATACGTTCCTCAAAAAATCCGATTCGTGCTGATTCTTCCCCCAACTAACGAAGAGATCTTGGCGGAATTGCCACATATGAAATTGAGCACA